TGCCCAAGTGATGGAAAAAAAAGAATATCTTTTACATATCCACCCAGTTTATCGACTTTTTCGGAAATGCTAGAACGGAAAATTTTTTTGTACATGACAGAAAAACTATCCCATGAAGACCTGTATAATTATTGGATTTATACCAATGAACAAAAAAAGTACAACTTGAGTAATGAATTACTAATTCGAATAAAAGTTCTAGAAAAAGAAAAGAGATCCCTTGTTATAGATATGCTCGAAAAAAGGACCAGATTGTACAATGATGAAAATGAACAAAAATGCTTGCACAAAACATATGATCCTCTTTTGAATGGACCATATCGCGGAACAATAAAAAAATTATATTCAAAGAATGATTTAATCAGTAGTAGAACGGAAGATGTGTTTTGGATAAATAAGATTCATGATATACTTTATACGTATACTGATTTCCGAGAATTTGAACATAAAAAAAATTTACTTGATGGGGAATCAGTACTGAATTTTATTGGAAATTCTTTACCCTCAATATCAATAGACAAATTTTCTTTTGAGTCCACACACAGTTTGAATTTTAAAAGATTTTCTTTGTTGTCTTTATTAGCAGAACAAAAAACGATTGATTTTGAAAGTCAAAGAAAATCTTTTAAATTGCTAATTGATGGAATTACAACTGATCTCACTGAGCAAACGACAATTAGAAATAAATCTATTGGAATAGAAGAAATTTTGAAAAAGGTTCCTCGATGGTCATATAAATTAACCGATGGTTTAGAAGAGGAGGAAGAAAATGAAGAAGAATCGACGGAAGATCCCGGACTTCGTTCAAGAAAAGCCAAACGTGTGATAATTTATACTGATAACGATCAAAATACCAATTCTATTACTACTACTAATAGTATTAGTAATAATGATGAAGTGGAAGAAGTAGCTTTAATACGTTACTCACAACAATCCGATTTTCGTCGGGATATAATCAAAGGATCCATGCGTGCTCAAAGACGTAAAACAGTTATTTGGGAAATGTTTCAAGCAAATGTGCATTCTGCACTTTTTTTGGATCGAATAGACAAAACATTTTTTTTCTCTTCTTTTGATATATCTGAAATGAGAAATATTATTTTTAGGAATTGGTTGAGAAGAGAACCAGAATTTAGAATTTCCGAATGGGAAGAAGAGACAAAAGAAAAGGGGAAAAAATACGAGGAAAAGAAAGAGGAAAATAAACGGATACGGATAGCAATATCCGAAACTTGGGATACCATTATATTTGCTCAAGCAATAAGGGGTTCAATGTTAATAATGCAATCCTTTCTTAGAAAATACATTATATTGCCCTCATTGATAATAGCTAAAAATATCGGCCGTATTTTATTATTCCAATTCCCCGAGTGGGGCGAGGATTTGAAAGAATGGAATAGGGAAATGCATGTTAAATGTACCTATAATGGTGTTCAATTATCAGAAACAGAATTTCCAAAGGATTGGTTAACAGACGGTATTCAGATAAAGATTCTATTTCCTTTCTGTCTGAAACCTTGGCGAAAGCCTAAGGTACGATCTCATGATAGCAATCTAACGAAAAAAAAAAGAAAAAAAGACAATTTTTGTTTTTTAACAATCTGGGGAATGGAAGCAGAGCTTCCCTTCGGTTCTCCCCGAAAACAACCTTCTTTTTTTGAACCTATTTATAAGGAACTCGAAAAAAAAATTCTAAAAGTAAAAAAGAATTTTTTTCGAGTTTTAAGAGTTTTCAAAGAAAGAAAAAAATGGTTTATGAAAGTTAGGAAAGAAAAAACAGTATGGATCTTCCCAATAGTTTTAATTCTAAAACGAATAATGAAAGAATTTGAAAAAGTAAACCCAATTTTCTTATTTAAATTAAGTAAAGTGAAAGTATATGAACCGAATGAAAAGAAAAAAAATTACAAAACTCCTACTAAAATAACTCGTGAATCGACTATTCAAATTCGATCTATGAATTGTACAAATTATTCATTCATAGAAAAAAAAATGAAAGATTTTGCCGATAGGACACTCACAACAAGGAATCAAATAGAACAAATCACAAAAGACAATAAAAAAATAGCTCTAATTTGTGATGGTAAAAGATTGGAATCGCGTAAAGATATTTTGCAGATACTCAAAGGACAATACATTCGATTATTACGTAAATCACATTATTTTATGAAATCTTTCATTGAAAAAATATACATAAATATCTTCCTACGTACCATTAATATTTTCAGTATCAATATACAACTTTTCTTTGAATCAAAAAAAAAAATTATCAATAAATCCACCATTTACAACGATGAAACAAATCAAAATACAATGGACTTTATTTCGACTATAAAAAAGTCCTTTTCTAATACTATTAATAGTACTATTCCTATTACTAAAATAAGTAATAATTCAAATATTTATTACAACTTATCCTCCTTGTCTCAAGCATATGTATTTTACATATTATCACAAACCCAATTATTTAATAAGTATCACTTGAGATCTGTACTTCACGATAACGGAACTTATCCATTTCTTGGGAATACAATTAAGGATTATTGTGTGTCACGAGGAATATTTGATACCAAATCAAGGTACAAGAGAATTCATAAGTCTGGAATAAATGAATGGAAAAACTGGTTAAAGGGTCATTATCAATACAATTTATCTCAGACGAAATGGTCTCGATTAGTACCCCAAAAATGGGGAAATAAAGTCAATAAACGTTATATAATTCAAAATCAAGACTCAATAAAATTGGATTCATATAAAAAAGAAAAAGACCAATTAATTCATTACATGAAACAAAATTGTAATTATGATACAGTGGATTCATTGACAAGTCAAAAAGAAAAATTGAAAAAACACTACAGATATGATCTTTTATCACATGAATATATGAATTATGGGACTAGGGGGGACTCATATATTTATGAATCATTACAAGTAAATGGGAACCAAGAAATTCCATATAATTTCAATACAATGAAAGCCGAATCATATTATATATTAATAACTATAGTTATTAATGATTACCTAGAGGAAGGATATATTGTTGATATGGATCAAAATATGGATAGAAAATATTTTGATTCTAGAATTCTTTGTTTTCCTATTAGAAAGAATATTGATATTGAAGCCTGGATCAATGCGCATATCGACACCAAGATTAATAAAAATACTAATACTGAAACTAATAATTATCAAAAACTTGAAAAAAAAAAACTTTTTGTTTTTGATTGGATGGGAATGAATCAAGAAAGATTATATCAGAAGATATCAAATCCAGAACCTTGGTTCTTCCCAGAATTTGGGCTACTTTTTAACGCATATCAGATTAAACCACAGATCATACCAATTCAATTACTTTTTTTGAATTTCTATGAAAATAGTAATCAATCTAACAACATTAACTTAGATCAAAAAAAGAATCCTCATATATCATATAATCAAGAAGAATATCTTGAATTAGAAAATTCCAACCAAGAAAAAACTAAACAACAAGGCCAAGGAGATCTTAGATCAGATCTACGAAAACAAAACAAAAAAAAAGATGTTGAAGAAAATCACACGAAATCAGAAATTAAAAAACGTAAAAAGAAAAAACAATCCAAAAGCAATAAGGAAGCAGAACTATATCTTTTCTTGAAAAAATATTTCCTTTTTCAATTAAGATGGGATGACTCCTTGAATCAACAAATGATTGATAATATCAAGGTATATTGTCTCCTACTTAGACTAATAAATACAAAGGAAATTGCGATATCCTCGATTCAAAGAGGAGAGATGTGTCTGGATGTGATGCTGATTCAAAAAGATCTAGCTCTTACAGAACTGATAAAAAAAGGAATATTGATTATCGAACCAATTCGTCTATTTCTAGAAAGAGGTGTAAAATTGATTATATATCAAACCGTAGGTATTTCATTGATCAATAAGAACCAAACTAATGGAAAATACCTAAAAAAAAGATATGTTGATAAGAAAAGTTTCAATAGCTACATTGGACGATATAAGAATATGCTTGCGAATGGAGACAAAAATCATTATGATTTTTTTGTTCCCGAAAATATTCTATCTCCTAGACGTCGTAGAGAATTGAGAATTCTAATTTGTTTCAATTCCTGTAATTGGAATGTTGCGGATAGAAATCCAGCATTTTGCAATGAAAACAAGATAAAGAACTACAGACAATTTTTGAATAAGCAGCTTAATACAGATGCAAATAAATTCAGTAAATTCAAATTGTTTCTTTGGCCCAATTACCGATTAGAAGATTTAGCTTGTATGAATCGTTATTGGTTTGATACCAATAATGGGAGTCGATTCAGTATGTCAAGGATACATATGTATCCGCGATTCAGAATTACTTAATGATATATTTCCTACCTAGTCATATAATATGCGAGATATCTAGTAGATAAAAACCAAAAAAAATGTATACATATATTGTGTTACATTCTAGTACATGATACTGATTTAATAGTGTATTCATATCCATTCAACTGGATCTAGGAAGAAATATGCAGTGCCGAATCTTTTTATTTATTTATATACAAAGAAATCATTCTCTTTCGCGAATACAAAAATACCCTTTTCTATCTAATCAAATTTTCAATTCGATTTGGATGAAGTCAAAAAATGGTATATGAATAAATCCAAATTTTTGTCTCTACCAGATTAAAATTATTGGCATAATAATTTATTATTTTTCCCGATCGGTAAAATCCATGAAAAAGAAAGAAAAAGATGAAAAAAAAATTATGATAAAAAATTCATTCATCTCAGTTATTCCACAAGAAGAAAAAGAGGAAAACAAGGGATCTATTGAATTTCAAGTATTCAGTTTCACCAATAAGATACGTAGACTTACCTCCCATTTAGAATTGCACAAAAAAGATTTTTTATCGCAAAGAGGTCTACGAAAAATTTTGGGAAAACGTCAACGGCTGCTGACTTATTTGTCAAAGAAAAATAGAGTACGTTATAAGAAATTAATTGGTCAGTTGGATATTCGGGAACCAAAAACTCATTAATTTCAAAATTTCAAGATTCGTTTGAATTTTTTATTAGTTATGATATTTTTCCTTTTAATAAACCTTGTTTTGAGAAATTCAGGAAATAATGAATCGGGGAAGAAAAAATATGACTGTACCGGATACAAGAAAGGGTCTGATGATAGTCAATCTGGGTCCTCACCACCCATCAATGCATGGTGTTCTTCGACTGATTGTTACTCTCGAGGGTGAAGATGTTATTGACTGTGAACCCATATTGGGCTATTTACACAGAGGAATGGAAAAAATAGCAGAAAACCGAACAATTATACAATATCTGCCTTATGTAACACGTTGGGATTATTTAGCTACTATGTTCACAGAAGCAATAACGGTAAATGCACCAGAACAGTTGGGAAATGTTCAAGTACCTCAAAGAGCGAGCTATATAAGAGTAATTATGCTGGAACTGAGTCGTATAGCTTCTCATTTGTTATGGCTTGGACCTTTTATGGCGGATATCGGTGCACAGACTCCCTTTTTCTATATTTTCAGAGAGAGGGAATTACTATATGATTTATTCGAAGCTTCTACAGGTATGCGAATGATGCATAATTATTTCCGTATCGGAGGAGTAGCTGCTGATCTACCTCATGGCTGGATAGATAAATGTTTGGATTTCTGCGATTATTTTTTAACCAGAGTTGCTGAATATGAAAAACTTATTACGCGGAATCCCATTTTTTTGGAACGAGTTGAAGGAGTGGGCATTATTGGTGGGGAGGAAGCAAGAAATTGGGGCTTATCAGGACCAATGTTACGAGCTTCTGGAATACCATGGGATCTTCGTAAAGTTGATCATTATGAGTGTTACAATGAATTCGATTGGGAAGTCCAATGGCAAAAAGAAGGAGATTCATTAGCTCGTTATTTAGTACGAATAGGTGAAATGACAGAATCCGTAAAAATAATTCAACAGGCTATAGAAGGGATTCCGGGGGGGCCCTATGAGAATTTGGAAGTCCGACGCTTTGATAGAGCAAAAAATTCTGAATGGAATGATTTTGAATATAGATTCATTAGTAAAAAACCTTCACCCAATTTTGAATTGTCGAAACAAGAACTTTATATGAGAGTAGAAGCCCCAAAAGGAGAATTAGGAATTTATATGATAGGAGATAATAGTGTTTTCCCTTGGAGATGGAAAATTCGTCCACCCGGTTTCATCAATTTGCAAATTCTTCCCCAATTAGTTAAAAGAATGAAATTGGCTGATATCATGACGATACTAGGTAGTATAGATATCATTATGGGAGAAGTTGATCGTTGAAATGATAATTGATACGACAGAAGTGCAAACTATCAATTCTTTTTCTAGTTCGGAATCCGTAAAAGAAGTCTATGGACTCATATCGCTGTTTGTCCCCATTTTGCCCCTGATATTAGGAATCATAATAGGGGTACTAGTAATTGTGTGGTTAGAAAGAGAAATATCCGCAGCGATACAACAACGTATTGGGCCTGAATATGCTGGTCCATTGGGAATTCTTCAAGCTATAGCAGATGGGACCAAACTACTTTTTAAAGAGGACCTTTTCCCATCTAGAGGTAATATTCGTTTGTTTAGTGTCGGACCGTCTCTAGCGGTCATATCAATTCTACTAAGTTATTTAGTAATGCCCTTTGGGTATCGTCTTGTTTTAGCCGACCTAAGTATCGGTGTTTTTTTATGGATCGCCATTTCAAGTATTGCTCCTATTGGGCTTCTTATGTCAGGATATGGATCGAATAATAAATATTCCTTTTCGGGTGGTCTACGGGCTGCTGCTCAATCTATTAGTTATGAAATACCATTAACTCTATGTGTGTTATCAATATCTCTACGTGCGATTCGTTGGAACATGAACTTTTCCCTTCTCTACTCGAAATAAAGAAAAGAGTTTGAACATATTGAATAGATATCCCCCTTTTTATTTATCATTCGGGTTGATGAGTTAAACCAGATAGTTATATGAGTGAAACAAAACAGCTTATAAATTCGCTGTAAGAAGACAAAATCTCATTCCCTATGTACAACAATAAAGTGGAAGTAAACATAAGCAGTGTAAACAGTTTACCCCAAGATTAGATTCTTTGATTAGTTATCATATCTTGAAGCGGGCACAAAAGATCAACTGTATGGAATTTCTACTACTGTCTTGTATGTATTACCATACCGGGGATCAATCAAAAAAATTAGTGGACGGTTAGAAACACTAAGGTACACAAAAGATTAGTAATGGAGATAATCTTAGGTAGCAAAAACGAGGTATGTCCACATAAAAGGAATCATAAGAAGGGCTTTAAGTTGGTAGAAATGATTAAGCAGTACTCCCTCACAATTCCGATCTAGAGTATGCTCCTACTCACTGATTAAGGGAATGACTATCAAGAACGAATTAATCCTTTTTTTTCAGAGTAGCTTCTTCTCAGAAAGAAGAACAGGAACAAAAAAAAGAAATGGAATACATACAATACAATAATACAGTAAAATAATATATAGATAGATAGAATAAGAAAAATGAATAAAAAAATCTTTATTTTTTTTCTTCCATCCATACATATAGAATTCTTATCATGATTCATGAAATGCACTAGTCTCTAATTCTTTAATATCTATTGACGTAACAAGTATTTTATTAAAGGATTAAGTTATTACTGAACAAGGATAAATTTGAATTCTAAAGGATGAGAATGAGATCAATTCGGAAGTGCTTTTTTCTTATTCTAGCAGACGGAATTTCATTGGTCTAATTTGGGATTATGTGATGTATCTTTATTCTTCTATTTACCTACAAAAATGCTGATAATACTGAATTGGTCCTTACATTTATTTGTAACCATAGAGGAGCCGTATGAAGCTGAGGTCTCATGTACGGTTTTGGAATAGCGATAGGAACAGTGATGTTATTATCGACTATGATTATCTAACAGTTTAAGTACAGTTGATATAGTTGAGGCACAGTCAAAATATGGTTTTGGGGGGTGGAATCTATGGCGTCAACCTATAGGATTTATAGTTTTTCTAATTTCTTCTCTAGCGGAATGTGAGAGATTACCTTTTGATTTACCAGAAGCAGAAGAGGAATTAGTAGCAGGTTATCAAACCGAATATTCAGGTATCAAATACGGTTTATTTTACCTTGCTTCTTACCTAAATCTATTAATTTCTTCATTATTTGTAACAGTTCTTTACTTAGGTGGGTGGAATTTATTTATTCCGTATATATTCATTCCCGAGCTTTTCGTAAAAAATAAAATGGTTGCAGTCTTTGGAATGACAATTGGTATCTTTATTACATTAGTTAAAGCTTATTTGTTTCTGTTCATTTCTATCGCAACAAGATGGACTTTACCTAGGATGAGAATGGACCAGCTATTAAATCTTGGATGGAAATTTCTTTTACCTATCGCTCTAGGTAATCTATTATTGACAACTTCTTTCCAACTTGTTTCACTATAAATAATAGAATAGAATAACAATATTCTAGATTCCTAACCTCTCTCAAACAAGAAAAAAAAACATCACTTTATTCATGGATATCCACAATATGTTCCCTATGGTAACTGGGTTCATAAATTACGGTCAACAAACAATACGAGCTGCAAGATACATTGGTCAAAGTTTTATAATTACCCTATCCCACACAAATCGTTTACCTGTAACTATTCAATATCCTTATGAAAAATCGATCGCATCAGAGCGTTTCCGTGGTCGAATTCACTTTGAATTTGATAAATGTATTGCTTGTGAAGTATGTGTTCGTGTATGTCCCATAGATCTACCCGTTGTTGATTGGAGATTAGAAAAAAATATAAAAAAAAAACAATTGCTTAATTACAGTATTGATTTTGGATTCTGTATATTTTGTGGTAACTGTGTCGAGTATTGTCCAACAAACTGTTTATCAATGACTGAAGAATATGAACTTTCTACTTATGATCGTCACGAGTTGAATTATAATCAAATTGCTTTGGGACGGTTACCGATGTCAGTAATTGGAGATTACACAATTCAAACAGTTCTGAATTGGACTCAAATCAAAATAGACAAGAATAAACTACTTGATTCGAGAACGATTACCAATTACTAAGAGTTTGTTTTAATATAGAACTTCTTTCATTTTGTTTGATTAGTAACTACTAATACTAACTATAATATAACCATTTAGTATTGAGAATTATTGTTTGATTTAAGCTGAAAAGAAAATACATTTTTCTGATATTTTCGAAATAAACAATTTGAATTACTCTTTTTCGAATAAAAATAGGATAAGATTAAATTCAATTAGGAACATATCATATACAAGAAAAAATGGAGTAACCCTTTTTCTGAAACATTCAGTAAGATCATGAAATATTTCGACTTATTTATCTCTTATTTTATACATAATGGATTTACTTGGACCAATACATGATATTCTTGTAATATTTCTTGGATCAGTTCTTATATTAGGGGGTTTGGGAGTAGTATTACTTACCAATCTAATTTATTCTGCCTTTTCATTGGGATGCGTTCTTTTTTGTATATCCTTATTCTATATTTCATCAAACTCCTATTTTGTAGCTGCTGCGCAGCTCCTTATTTATGTGGGAGCCATAAATGTCTTAATCATATTTGCTGTAATGTTCATAAATCATTCAGAATATTCTAATGATTCCCATCTTTGGATCATTGGGGATGGGGTCACTTCAGTGGTTTGTACAAGTATTTTTTTCTCACTAATTACTACTATCCCAGATACATCATGGTACGGGATTATTTGGACTACAAGATCAAACCAGATTATAGAACAGGACCTAATAAGTAATGTTCAACAAATTGGGATTCATTTATCAACAAATTTTTATCTTCCGTTTGAACTTATTTCGATAATTCTTTTAATTTCTTTAATAGGTGCAATTACTATGGCTCGTCAATAATAAATACTTAGAATTAAAAATTCTAAATCAAATAAAAAATGGAAAGGTTGTTCATTAAATCTATTGCCAATACCCTCTTTTGTTTTGTAATTGTTCTATTTTAGTCAAGCGAATCAGTTGAATTGTTGTTCATATTGAAATTTGATGAGGAATTAGTCAATGATGTTCGAATATGTACTTATTTTGAGTGTATATTTATTTTCTATCGGTATCTATGGATTGATCACAAGTCGAAACATGGTTAGAGCACTTATGTGTCTTGATCTTATACTAAATTCGGTTAATATTAATCTCGTAACATTTTCTGATTTATTTGATAGTCGACAATTAAAAGGAGACATTTTCTCAATCTTTGTTATAGCTATTGCAGCTGCCGAAGCAGCTATTGGTCTAGCTATTGTTTCGTCAATCTACCGTAACAGAAAATCAACTCGTATCAATCAATCGAATTTGTTGAATAATTAGTCACAATAATCATATAAATAAAGACAAAGACATATAAGACATATACACATATAAGACATATAGATAGACATATATAATTATATATACATAATTAATTTATTTATATATTTATATAATATATTCATATTGATCTGATTGACCAATTTGAATTCGCATGTGCTATGATCACGTTTGTGGAAAGTCAGAGTTTCTTAGCCCTTTCTTATGAACAGATTTAGAAATATTAATCCATCCTTAGGTGGATTAATAAAATTTGATAAACCACTGATTCGTCTGGTGTTTATATCTGGTGTTTATAATTATAATATAAATATAAATATATGATTCATATACTATGGATTTTACCAGATCGAAAAGTTTTATGTTCAAAACTAGAATTTATAGACCCAATGTCGCATTCAGTAAAAATTTATGATACATGTATAGGGTGTACTCAATGTGTACGAGCCTGTCCCACAGATGTATTGGAAATGATACCTTGGGATGGATGTAAAGCTAAACAAATTGCTTCCGCGCCAAGAACCGAGGACTGTGTAGGTTGTAAGAGATGTGAATCCGCTTGCCCAACAGATTTTTTGAGTGTCCGTGTTTATTTATGGCATGAAACAACTCGGAGCATGGGTCTATCTTATTGATACGTTACAAAAAACTCCACTTGAATCATTTGATTCCTTTTTACCGACAAAAACCCGTGCTCGATAAAATATTATTATTCCGAGCACGGGTTTTTCTGGTCAAAGCGTATCTTGTCTTTATTACGAGTTATTTTCCTTGGTTAACAATAATTGTGGTTTTGCCGATATTCGCAGCTTCTTCAATTTTTTTTCTCCCCCATAAAGGGAATAAGGTGTTTCGGTGGTATACTATTTGTATTTGTTTAATGGAACTCCTCTTAACAACCTATGTATTCTGTTATCATTTCCAATTGGACGATCAATTAATCCAATTGGAGGAGGATTTTAAATGTATAAATATTTTTGATTTTCACTGGAGACTGGGAATCGACGGACTTTCCATAGGACCTATTTTACTAACAGGATTTATCACTACTTTGGCTACTTTAGCGGCTTGGCCAGTTACTCGAAATTCACGATTGTTCTATTTACTGATGTTAGTAATGTATAGCGGTCAAATAGGATTATTTTCTTCTCGAGACCTTTTACTTTTTTTCATCATGTGGGAGTTAGAATTAATTCCTGTTTACTTACTTCTATCTATGTGGGGGGGAAAGAAACGTTTGTATTCGGCTACAAAGTTTATTTTGTACACTGCGGGAGGTTCCGTTTTTCTCTTAATAGGAGTTCTAGGTATGGGTTTATATGGTTCCAATGAATCAACATTAGATTTTGAAAGATTAGCTAATCAATCATATCCTATGGCATTGGAAATAATATTATATTTTGGTTTCCTTATTGCTTATGCTGTCAAGTCGCCGATTATACCCCTGCATACATGGTTACCAGATACCCATGGAGAAGCACATTACAGTACATGTATGCTTCTAGCTGGAATCTTATTAAAAATGGGAGCATATGGATTGATTCGAATTAATATGGAATTATTACCCCACGCTCATTCTATATTTTCTCCCTGGTTGGTGATAGTTGGAACGATGCAAATAATCTATGCAGCTTCAACCTCTTTCGGGCAACGCAATTTAAAAAAGAGAATAGCCTGCTCCTCCGTATCTCACATGGGTTTCCTAATTATAGGAATTGGTTCCATAACCGACACAGGACTTAATGGGGCTATTTTACAAATACTCTCTCATGGATTTATTGGTGCTGCACTTTTTTTCTTGTCGGGAACGAGTTGTGATAGAATACGTCTTGTTTATTTAGACGAAATGGGTGGGATATCTCTTCCAATGCCAAAAATATTTACTATGTTTAGTAGTTTCTCGATGGCTTCTCTTGCATTGCCGGGAATGAGTGGTTTTGTTGCCGAATTAGTAGTATTTTTTGGAATAATTACCAGTCCAAAATATCTTTTAATGCCAAAAATCCTAATTACTTTTGTAATGGCAATTGGAATGATATTAACTCCTATTTATTTATTGTCTATGTCACGTCAGATGTTCTATGGATACAAGTTATTCAATGTACCAAACTCTTTTTTTGTGGATTCTGGACCACGAGAACTATTTGTTTCGATCTGTATCTTTTTACCCGTAATAGGTATTGGTATTTATCCGGATTGCGTTTTCTCACTATCAGTTGATAAGATCGAAGGTATCTTATCTAATTATTTTCATAGATAGTTTTCATTAATGAGAAAGTCTTATAATTCTGTGATTTTAATTTACTATTTTTTTTTCCCGTACAATGGAAAAAAATAAAGTGAATTAGAATTGTAATTAGATACATCTCGAGTTTTGGAGAACTATGGAAGTGGTTCTCCAAAACTCGCACAAACTCTCATTATATATGGTGTGATATTCTTATCTTATGTATTCCTTTGTATTCTTTTTATGTTTATGTAATTTATTCAATTAGATGTTAATGTGAATGAACCATAACTATGTAGACCTATTCCTAATAGATTGATCCCAAAATAGCATATCCAAATTATAAGAAATCCTATAGAAGCTACAAGTGCCGGATTGGTACCTTGAAAATTTATATTTATTCTAGTATGCGAATAAATCGCGAATATGGTCCAAGTAATAAATGCCCAAGTTTCTTTTGGGTCCCAATTCCAATAGGATCCCCATGCCTCATTAGCCCAAACTGCTCCCGAAAGTATGCCTATGGTTAAAAAAATGAACCCTAAACTAATGATACGATAAGTCCAATAATCCAAACGCTGAGTCAATTGATATTTGTAATAATTTCGAAATGAAAGAAAAGAAGTGTTTTTAAAAACACTTCTTTTCTTATTCAAATATTCGGTCTCAGCAAAGAAAAATGACTTAATTAAGAATTTTTTTAAGAAATTTTTCCTTTTACAAAAAATATCCATGTTTTTTCGAAATGTAATGACTAAAAGAGCGACTGATAATAATGATCCGGATAAAAGAGTTGCATAGCTCAATAACATCATACTTACGTGCATCATTAACCATTGAGATTTTAGAGCAGGTACTAATATTGCAGATTGCCGAATTTCAGTTGAAAGACACGACGTGGCGAAGCCTTGAGTAAAAATGACACTTGGTGCGGTTATTGCGCTTAAATCATTTTTATGATTCCCTATCTTAAGAATCATATGAATAATGGAGAAACTCCACGAAAGAAAGATTAATGATTCGTATAAATTACTTAACGGGAAATGTCCCGAATAAATCCATCGAGTAATTAATAATCCTGTTATAGAGAAAAAAGCGGATATTATCCCTTTTTCCGACGAATCACGTAATCCTGCAATTTTGTGGATTAATAAGGTCATCAAATGAATCGTAATCATAATTGAAATGATCGAAAAAGAGATATGAGTTAATATATGTTCTAAAGTCACAAATATCATAAAAAAAAGGTCCCATTGCCAAATGGAAATCTGGAATTGAATATATTTATTATAGAATGAATCTATTCTGCCCCTTTTATGGGATGCCGCCACTCGGACTCGAACCGAGATGCTCTAGCACTGCTTCCTAAGAGCAGCGTGTCTACCGATTTCACCATGGCGGCTTACTTGAAATAATAATAGTCGATTCATGTTGAACCGTCGATATTCGACGATTCAACATGAATCGATGAATAAATACTCATCTAAATTATATATATATATTTTATTTGAATGCTCAATCAATGATCCTTAGTTAGCATCGTCATAGGGTTCAGTTTTAACAATCAATTTTCAGGTATTATAAACTAAGTTTTTCCGTATTAGAACTGGATAGTTTTGTTCTCATATGAGATATAGAAGGCAGAATGGAATCGTCTTTTTTCTATCTTTTTTTGATGATTTTTTTTCATCCATGAAAAAAATGTATTTTAGTAATGAACAAAATCAAATAATTATAACTACTATTTCATATGTATCACAATTTCATCACTAAATCAAGAGATTTTTCTAACAATTGCGATACCTTACTTAGTATTATTAAGTATTAATATTCCGTGTTGCGTAAATAATTTTACATTTATGATAACATATTTATCAAATCAATTAGGTTTTGGGGCTAGGCATATAACAAAAGAATTTCAATCTCTATTACAATTGTACTTTTTCCAATTTATTCGATTTTTCTATTGAAAAAAGTACAATTGATAGGAAAAAAACAACCATTTCATGAGTTAAATATACTGTAATGAAAAGAACAAATAATACTTAGAACCCAATAGCAATAGACAGAAGAATTAGCAATATTGGTATTCTCCATACCGCAATAGTTAGTTTAATTAATATCCAAGAGTTCAATGCATTAGTTAATGTGAATCATTCATCTTAAAAAGTGAAAATTTTTTCGTGCCGTGTGTAGTCAAATTATTCCAGGGCTTTATTACTTCTTTGTTGCACAAAAAAGCTTTTTGAATGCCTAGTGGAAACCGATTTAGCTAAAGAAAAAGCTTTTCCTGCAGCTAAATATCCCCTTTTCTTCCAAATATTTCTACGAATACGTTTTTTTGATATAGAAGTGCGTTTTTTTGGAACCGCCATTTTTTTTTTTTTAAGTTACTAATTTTTATTGTTCTATGTGAAAGACATGTATTGTTCAAAATAGATTGTTCTTTCTTTTTATCTATACTTATTCTTATTGCGCCAATAATAGTTTTTTTATTTTAGTTTTTTTTTTCATTTTCTCAAAACAAAACATTTCATAACATACAAATATATAATAATAAATCAAAGATAAATTCTATATAAATAGATAAATATATACATGTACATCATATAACATATGGTATTAACACTGGTTAATACTAGTGAAAAAAAAATTAAAATAAAATAAAAAAGAATTTTTTTCTATTAATTTAATTGATTAAGTTCAGGACAACGTGCCTATAATTGAAACTCAAATTTAGAACTACAAAAAAGTAGTTAAACAAAACATTCTCTTACCTGATAAGGTAACCTTAGTCGTTTTTTATTTAAGTTTTATTTAATTTCAGGTTTATACGAAGTATAAAGTATCATAGGATTTGGAATTTCCAATAAACAAAAGTTTTCCTTAGTTAATAACTGAGCAGTAATCTTTTCTTAGTTATTTGATCATATCACTTGATATTTGCCAACCAATTGTAATTTTTTCTCAGATATAAAATATCTGAGAAAAAAAAATCAGAATAATAAAAAAGAAAAATAGTTTGATTTTCATTTTTTATTATTGTTCTTCCTTGCAATAATTGGTGAATCGAAAACAACTAAATTAAAAAAAAAAAAATAAGAGAAAAATTCGAATTTGTTTTTTTTATGGAACATACATATCAATATGCGTGGATAATACCCTTTCTTCCACTTCCAGTTACTATGTCAATAGGATTTGGACTTCTGCTTGTTCCAACAGCAACAAAAAATATTCGTCGTATGTGGGCTTTTGTTAGTATTTTACTGCTAAGTATGGTTATGGGGTTTTCGGCCAATCTGGCTATTCAGCAAATAAATGGAAGTTTTATCTATCAATATCTATGTTCTTGGACCATCAATAATGATTTTTCCTTAGAGTTCGGATACTTGATCGATCCACTTACTTCTATTATGTCATTACTAATTTCTACTGTTGGAATCATGGTTCTTATGTATAGTGACAATTATATGTCTCATGATCAGGGATATCTTAGATTTTTTGCTTATATGAGTTTTTTCAATACTTCCATGTTGGGATTAGTTACTAGTTCCAATTTGATACAAATTCATATTTTTTGGGAACTAGTGGGAATGTGTTCCTATTTATTAATAGGTTTTTGGTTCACACGACCTATTGCAGCAAGTGCTTGTCAAAAAGCTTTTGTAATTAATCGTGTAGGTGATTTTGGTTTATTATTAGGAATCTTAGGTTTTTATTGGATAACAGGTAGTTTAGAATTTCGAGATTTGTTCGAAATAGTTAATAACTTGATCCATAATAATGAGGTCAATTTTAGATTTGTTATTCTATGTGCCTGTTTATTATTTCTTGGTGCAATTGCTAAATCCGCACAATTTCCCCTTCACGTATGGTTACCTGATGCCATGGAGGGACCTACTCCCATTTCGGCTCTTATTCATGCTGCGACTATGGTAGCAGCAGGAATTTTTCTTGTAGCACGACTTCTTCCTCTTTTTATAGCCATACCTTACATAATGAATCTCATTTCTTTAATAGGTATAATAACACTAATATTAGGAGCTACTTTGGCTCTTGCTCAAGGAGACATTAAAAGAAGTTTAGCCTATTCAACAGTGTCTCAATTGGGTTATATTATGTTAGCCCCAGGTATAGGTTCTTATCGAGCTGCTTTATTTCATTTGATCACTCATGCCTATTCTAAAGCTTTATTGTTTTTGGGATCCGGATCTATTATTCATTCAATGGAACCTGTTGTTGGATATTCGCCGGATAAAAGTCAGAATATGGTTCTTATGGGTGGTTTAACAAAATATGTTCCAGTTACAAGAACTACGTTTTTATTAGGTACACTTTCTCTTTGTGGTATTCCACCTCTTTCTTGTTTTTGGTCCAAAGATGAAATTCTTACTGATAGTTGGTTGTATTCACCAATTTTCGCAATAATTGCTTATTTCACAGCAGGATTAACCGCATTTTATATGTTTCGGGTGTATTTACTTACTTTTGATGGCTATTTGCGTGTTCATTTTCAAAATTATAGTAGCACTAAAAGTAGCTCGTTCTCTTCAATGTCTGTATCTGTATGGGGGAGAGAAGCACTTAAAATAGACAATCCAAATTTACCTTTCTTAATACTAAATAGTAATAATAAGGTATTCCTTTTTTCAAAGGGTACATATAAAATTTATAATAATGTAATAAATCGGATGCGATACTTTCATACGTACTTTCAAAATAAATACACTTACATGTATCCTCATGAATCGGAAAATACTGTGCTATTTCCTCTGCTTGTATTGGTACTATTTACTTCGGCCGTTGGATTAATAGGAATTCCTTTTGATCAAGGAGTAGTAGATTTTGATATATTATCGAAATG